GTCCCTTCACCTGTAAATAAATATTAGTTTTTCTCACTTATTACTTTCTATAAAGTTTTTATAGAAAGTAATAAGTGAGAAAAACTAATATTTATTTACAGGTGAAGGGACTCGAACCCTTATTAACATTTCTGTAATTTAAATTCTAAATCTAATATGTTTACCAAATTTCATCATTAATCTAAGAAGAATAGGATTTGAACCTATGATATTCACTCAATCATGAAAAATAAATTTACAGTTTATTGCTTTCAACCACTCAGCCATCTTCTTTTTAATATTACTAATAATTTTTGTTAAGTAATATTAGTTCAATTCAACCTAAAATTGGAATTATAAATAAAAAATACACAAAATAATATAAACTAAGAATTTGACCAATTACGATAAAAGGATCTTCGACTGGCATTCCACCAATTCAACCTAAAAGTAAACAACAACTTATAAAGGTTCAATAAAAAAATTTATAAAGCGGGCGAAAACGTGAACTTCTAATTTCTGTACTATGCAATCAAGGTAATCCTGCTAAGATTAAAATTGAAAATAACATTGCAATAACACCTCCTAATTTATGTGGTATACTACGTAAAATTGCATAAAAAGGTAAAAAATATCACTCAGGAACAATATGAGTAGGAGTTACCATTGGATTTGCTTCAATATAATTATCAGAATGTCCTAAAATATTTGGAAAAAAGAAACATAAGAAAGCGAAAGCGAAAGCGAAAAAAGAAAGGCCAAAAAAATCTTTTATAACAAAATAAGGAAATAAATTTATTTTGTCTAATGTTGTTTCAATTCCAAGAGGATTTCCTGAACCTTCTTGATGTAATAAAGCAATATGAATTAAAGATAATGCAATAATCAAAAATGGAAGTAAATAATGTAAGCTAAAAAATCTGTTTAAAGTTGCATTATCGACTGAAAAACCTCCTCAAAGTCAAAAAACAATATAATTTCCAATTTTTGGAATTGCTGAAACTAAATTAGTAATTACCGTAGCACCTCATAAACTCATTTGCCCTCAAGGTAATACGTATCCAATAAATGCAGTAATAATCATTGTTAGTAAAATAAAAATACCAATTACCAAAACTCATTGTTTTGGTTTTGTATAAGAACCAAAGTATAAGACACGAAAAATATGAAAATAAACTACAATAAAAAACATTGAAGCACCGTTTGCATGCATATAACGAATTAATCACCCAAAATTAACATCACGCATAATATGTTCAATACTATGAAATGCAAAAATAATATGTGGGGTATAATGCATTGCTAAAAATATTCCAGTGATTAATTGAATACCTAAACAAATTAAAGATAAAAATCCAAAATTTCATGCATAATGTAAATTAATTGGGGTTGGGTATGCAATAGCATGATCATTAATTAAATTAAAAAGTGGGAATTTTAAAAAGCGCATGGTTTTTTTAATTTTTAGAAATTTTATTACTCACTATTGGATTTGAACCAATAACTTAATTAAGAATAGATTTTAAATCCATCGTGTTTACCAATTTCACCAAGTGAGTAATAATAAAAATTTATAATCAATTTTTCTCTGACGTAAAAGGATTTGAACCTTTAAATGATAACTTCAAAAGTTATTGCCTTTCCTTTTGGCGATACGTCATTTATTTAAGCGAATAAGGAGAATTGAACTCCTAATATTAGTTTGGAAAACTAAAGATTTACCTAATTAATCTATATTCGCATTTATTTTTTATATTTTTTTAATTAAAAAAATTTGATTTATAAAATAAAAAGTTTGGAAACGTTTAATTTTAAGTTTCATTCCAAAAAATTTTATCAAATTATTAGTACTATTGATTTTTTTAATTAATAATGAAACAATTAATTTCAAATAATCATTTTCTAATTGCACTAAATATAAAAATTTATTTAAAAAATTATATTTTTCATTTATTTTTAAATAACATATAAATTGTGTTAAAAAATCCAAAGTAAAATTTTCATAGTGATTTTTTAATTTTTTTAAATTAGTATTTAATTTTTTTAAATTAGTATTTAATTTTTTTTTTTGACTAAATTGAATATGTATTAACTTTAGTGAATCTATTAGTGAAATTTTAATTAGTGAAATTTTTTTTTCAAAACGGAAATTAATAAGAGGGGACAATTGCTCTGATAATACAAAACAAAAACTAAAAAAACTTAATAAAATTAAAAATTCTTCATTAAATAAGAAAAGTTTATTTGTAATTATTACTACAAATAAAATAATAAAACTGAATAAAAATTTCATGCTAAATTTTTTTTAAGAACCTCCTCATCAATAAATTGAAACAAATAAAAAAAGTCAAACAACATCAACAAAATGTCAATATCAAGCAGCAGATTCAAAACCAAAATGATGTTGTTGGGTTAATTGAAAATTAAAAAATCTTAATAAACAAATTATTAATGAAATGGTGCCAATTAAAACATGAAAACCATGAAAACCAGTAGCTAAATAAAATGTACAACCATAAATTCCATCAGCTAAACGAAAATCAGCCATTTTATATTCATACCCTTGTAATAACGTAAAAAAAATTGCTAAAATAATAGTAATAACTAAACTTATCATTACTTGTTTTGATAAATTTGAAATTAATGCATGATGACATCAAGTTACTGTACATCCAGAAAGTAATAAAATTATTGTATTTAAAAATGGAATTTGTCATGGATTTAAAACATAAATCCCTTTAGGAGGTCAAATTGAACCAATTTCAATCGAAGGAGAAATACTATTGTGAAAAAAAGCTCAAAAAAAAGCAACGAAAAAAAAAATTTCGGAAATAATAAATAATAAAATTCCAAAACGTAATCCTTGTTGAACTAATCCTGTATGATGGCCTTCTAAATTCGCTTCTCTTGTAACATCACGTCATCAAACAAACATAATCAAACACAACAAACTAAAACTAATAAATAATAAAAACTCACCATTTTTAAAAAAATGAAAATACAAAATTGCACTAATAGTACAAGAAAATGCAGCTAAAGAAGCAAAAAAAGGTCATGGACTTGGATCTACAAGATGAAAAGGATGTTTTTGGTAAGATTTTTTTATCAATAAAATCATAAAAAAATTAAATTTATTTTAGAGAAAAATTCTTTTATTAATGCAATCTTTTAATTAATCATGAAATTACGTGTTTAATTTTCATAAAAAAGAATGAAAATGAATTCGTTAAAACAATAATTAAAAAAATTAAAAATAAAAAACATTTAAAAAAAAAAGGAATTTTCACGCTATTTATGATTCAAATTTACTTGCTAATCAAATAACATAATTTTCTAACGTGATTGCTTCAATGACAATAGGCATAAAACCATGATTTATTCCACAAATTTCACTACATTGCCCATAATATAATCCTTCACGTTTAATAAATAATGAAGCTTGATTTAATCTACCAGGAATTGCATCACATTTAATTCCTAATGACGGAATCGCTCAACTATGTAATACATCAGCTGCAGAAACAATAATTCTAATATGTGTTTGAATCGGAATAACCATACGATTATCGACTTCTAATAAACGTAATTGACCTTTAATTAAATCTTCTTCTGAAATCATATAACTATCAAAAGTTATTGGTTCGTACTTATCATTTATATAATCGGAATATTCATAACTTCAATATCACTGATGACCTAATGCTTTTATTGTAATCGTCGGTGAAACAATTTCATCTAATGCATAAAGTAACGAAAAAGAAGGAATTGCAATAATTAATAAAATTATTGCTGGAGTGATTGTTCAAATAAGTTCAATAAAAATTCCATGAGTTAAATTAGAAGAAATTTTATTTTGCGAATTTTCAAATAATCAAATCGTACGCAATAATAATCAAGTAACAAAAATTGAAATTATACAAATAAAAAACATTAAATCATGATGTAAATTAATAATCCCTTCCATAACTGGTGTTGCAGGATCTTGAAAACTCATTTGTCAAGATTCGGAATAATCACATAAACTTTTATTTAGATTAATAAAAAAGACTACTAAAAAAAACTTCATATTTATTCTATTTTTTAGAATGTGTTTCTACAATTAACGGCATTTCTTCAAAAGTATGGTAAGCTGGAGGAGAACTAATTACTCATTCTAAACTAGAAGTTCCTTTAGTTATTAATACATTTGAGTTTCATGGCTCATTAACACAAATATTTTTCGATGAAATTGCTTCAAATACTAAATAAAAAAAAAAAAATGTACTTAATAATGCAATATACGATCCATATGAAACGAATCAATTTCAAGAAAAATAAGCATCTGGGTAATCAGGAATTCTACGAGGCATACCAGCTAATCCTAAAAAATGCATTGGCATAAAAGTTAAATTTACTCCAATAAAAGTTGATCAAAAATGAATTTGACCTAAAATTTCTGAATATTGAACCCCAGTAATTTTACCAAATCAATAATAAAACCCACCAAAAATTGCAAATACCGCTCCCATTGATAAAACATAATGAAAATGTGCAACAACATAATAAGTATCATGCAAACTAATATCAAGTCCAGAATTAGCAAGAACAATCCCTGTTAGACCTCCAATTGTAAATAAAAAAATAAAACCAATTGCAAATAACATAGGAGTTTTAAAAATTATTGAACCTTCTCACATAGTTGCAATTCAACTAAATATTTTAATTCCTGTAGGAACAGCAATAATCATAGTAGCTGCAGTAAAATAAGCACGTGTATCAACATCTAAACCAACAGTATACATATGATGTGCCCAAACAATAAACCCTAAAATTCCAATTGAAACCATAGCATAAACCATTCCTATATAACCAAAAACTGGTTTATTTGAAAAAGTTGAAACAATATGGCTAATAATACCAAAACCGGGTAAAATAAGAATATAAACTTCAGGATGTCCAAAAAATCAAAATAAATGCTGATATAAAATCGGATCTCCTCCTCCAGAAGGATCAAAAAACGAGGTATTAAAATTACGATCAGTAAGCAACATAGTAATAGCTCCAGCTAAAACAGGTACTGCTAATAATAAAAGAAATGCAGTTACAAAAATGGATCATACAAATAAAGGAATTCGATAAAATGTTTGACCTAAATTACGCATATTTATAATTGTAGAAATAAAATTAATTGCACCTAAAATTGACGATGCTCCTGATAAATGTAAACTAAAAATTGCTAAATCAACAGAAGCCCCTGAATGACTTTGAATAGAACTTAAAGGTGGATAAATCGTTCAACCTGTCCCAGTTCCAATTTCTACAATTGATGATAATAATAATAAACAAAGTGATGGTGGTAATAATCAGAAAGAAATATTATTCAAACGTGGAAAAGCCATATCAGGACTTCCAATCATAATTGGAACAAATCAATTTCCAAAACCTCCAATCATAACAGGCATAACCATAAAAAAAATCATTAAAAATGCATGTGCTGTGATCAATACATTATAAATTTGATGATTTCCTAATAAAAAACAATTACCAGGTTGTGATAATTCCATTCGAATTAACATTGACATGCAACCACCTAAAATACCAGCAAACGCACCAAAGATTAAATATAGTGTTCCAATATCTTTATGATTAGTCGAAAAAATTCAACGTGAAATCATGTTTAAAATCATTTTATAAATTTTTTTAATAATAAGTAAATTTCAAAAGAATCGAGAGAGACGGGACTCGAACCCGCAACTTTTAATGCGACAGACTAACACTCAAACCAATTAAGTTTCTCTCCCTAATATTTTATAATATAAAAATTAATAAATAAGATTAACTTTCAGTATTTTTTTTTTATTTAAGTAAATTTGTAATTTCATAGCTTCTTTTAACGAAATTGATTTTATTTCAAATAAAATAAAACCTTTTTTGTAATATCCAAAATTATATAAAATTTCGCCTTTACCTTTACCCATACGTGATTCCAAAGGAAGCTGCGTATAAGAATAAAAAAAATTCATTGAAAAAAAAAACTTGCTTTTTTTAAAAATTTTCTTAAAAAATTTAAGAAGGAATAATTTTAAAATATCTTTTTGCTTATTAGTAAAACAAATTGATTTTTTAAGTTTAAAACCAACAATTCCAAATTTAAGAAAATGTTTTTTAAAACTAAGAATATTTTTAAAATAAAAATGAGTTTTTCGATAGTTTAAAAGTTTTTTTTGCATTTTTTTGATTTAGAATTATAAAAAAGCCAAATTTTTAAAGTACTAATTCCTGATTTTGTATAAAAAAAATGACTAAAATATTTAACAGTAAAACTTAAATTAGTTGAAGTAATTTTACCAAATTTTAAAAAAATTTGATTTGCCATTGTTGATTTTGCCGATTCATAACGCCCACTTAATTGAATTTTAAATCCAATTAATATATTATTATCTGTTAATCCATTTTTTGATATCGATACTATTGGTTTATTAAAATTTTTTTTCAATAATAAAATTAATAAATTAAAAATTTTTTTTGGCGATTTTATTTTTTTTTTGATTAAAAAAAAAATATAATTTTTTAAAAATTCAACAGAAAAATATAATGTTTTTTCTAAATAAATTTGCAAATGAAACGAATAAAAATTTTTAAAATTTAAAATTCAAAATAAATAAATAAATTTTAGAAAATAAACAAAATTTTTGTTAAGAAAACTACTTGATAAGATAATACGTAATTGATTTACAAAAAAAAAGTATTGAATTTGAGTAATATAATATAATAAATTAAAATTTAATTGACGTGTAAAAACTACATTTAATAAAAAAATGAAATGAATATATTTACTATATTTAAAAGAAAAATTTCCATAATACTGTGATTTATTAGTCCATACACTAGTTAATGCTAAACTTTTACCAGTTAAATTTATTTTTTTTGACATTTTTTTTTGATTAAGTTAATTAATTTTTCTTAACAAATTCGTATTTATAATATTTTTATTACAAAAAATAAAAATTAAACCGATCTATCTTTTTTTCTAAAAGAATGCTCAAAAAAATATAAAAGTTTTTTTTGTACTATTGATTCATTCAGTACTTAAATTTAATTAACTTAGCTACTTGACTATAAAAGAATTTAATTTTAATCAATTCACCAGTGGTTAAAATATTTTGATCCTCTCGTACTAAAAATATTTCTTTTAATTTTTTTAATTTACAATAGATAGGGACCGAACTGTCTCACGACGTTCTGAACCCAACTCACGTACCTTTTTAACTAGCGAACAACTAGACCCTTGAAATCATTTACAACTTCAGGATAAGATGAGTCGACATCGAGGTATCAAACCATGATTTTAATAAGAACTTTCAATCATGATGAATCTGTTATCCCTAGAGTTCCTTTTATCTGTTGAACGAATTTAATTCCACACTTAAATTCGGGTCATTATAACTGACTTTCGTCCTAATTTAATTTATTAATTTTATTATCAAGCAAAAAAATTACTATTATATAAAATTTTTACCATCGTACACCTCCGTTACTTTTTAGGAGGTACTCATCCCAAGTAAACTTTCTTTTTTACACGTTTTTTAAAAAATTAAATTAGTTAAAAAAATTAAAAAAATGGTATTTCAAAAAGCTAATAGCTACCATTTATACTTTTATATTTAATTTTTATTCACAATATAAAATAAAAGTAAAGGATCTAGGGTCTTTCCGTCTTATTGTAAAAAATTCACATTTTCATGAATACTGTAATTTCACTGAATTTATATTAGAGACAGTAAAGCAATCGTTAAGTCATTCATGCAGGACGGAATTTACCCGTCAAGGAATTTCGCTACCTAAGGATTCTTATAGTTAGAACCGCCGTTTACTTAAACTTATTATTTAATTTAAACAATTTAATAGTTTCATTTTTAAGCACTGGGCAGACTTCAAACTCTATACATCTTTTTAAAATTAGCAGAGTCCTGTGGTTTTGTTAACCAGTCGTTGCTTTTTTGTTTATGATATCTCTTAGCTTTGTAATAGACATTCCTTTTAGCTAACATACGGAATTAATTTGCCAAGTTCCTTTAATATAATTTTTTCAAACATATAAAAAAACCTGTGTCGGATTTAGTACGGTTTATTTTTTTATTTTCTTTCTTGAAAAAATAAAAACTCTTTTAATTTATTTTAATTTATTTTAAAAAATAGTTTTTATTTATTTTATTTAATTAATTAATTAATATAAATAGTAAAATCATTAAAATTTTTTTCTATCAAAGTAACTATTTAGTAAATTTTTTTAAGAACCGACTCACTCAATGAATTTTAAAGTACATTGAAAACCTAATTTTTTTTTATGATTATGATTTTACATAATTTTCGTTACTCATGTCAGCATTCGCATTTTTGTTTTTTTTGATTTCTCTTTTCAAAAAATATTAACAAAACGTTTCACTACCATATATTTAAAAAAATATATTCGCTGTATCGGTTTATACTTTTTTTATCAAAAATTTTTAGTTTTAAGAAAAAAAAAATAATGAGCTAAAACGCTTTCTCAAATAAAAAACTGCTTCTAAGTCTATTTTAATATTTAATTTTTTTAGAACCTTTTAATTATGTATAATTTAATACCTTAACACACGATTTGGATTGTTTTCCTCTTGTCTAAAAACCTTTTCGCTTTAAGACTGACTACTATTAATTGTAATTATTAATTTTAAAGTTAAAATAAAAATAAATTTATTTTTACTATACATTAATAAAATAATTTAATAACGCTGTACTAAAATACATTTCGTGAAAAACCGGCTATAACCAAGTTTGATTAGCCTTTCACTCCTAATTACAAATTTTCTTTATATTTTGCTACATATAAAAGTTCAGTCTTTATTTAATTATTACATTAAAAGCAACTTATTCATAATTAGATCACTTGGTTTCAGGTCTAATAACTATAACTTACCTCAATTATTTTTTATTAAAAAATTTTGCTATAATTTTTAACTTACTGACTCGTTCTGCAAAAAGCATCTTGTTGTATATTTTTACTTCAAGTAAATAATTAGACATTCAAATTTTTTCAAATTTTTTCAAATTTTTTCAAATTTTTTTTACAATACTCGTTTACTATAGATTAAATTATATTTTTAAGTTTAGAAGGTGGTACTCCTTTTTTCTTGAGATTTTTAACACCTTACTTATTACTAATAAAATTATAAACTCTAACAGGACTTTAACCTTTTATTGTAAAATATTTAATAGTTTATATATTTATACTTACTTAATTTATTTTCACTCACCGTTACTTATAATTTTTCGGTTGATTTTTATAATTGTTACTGAGATGATTCACTTCACAATATTTTAAAAATTTTATTTTTTAATTAGGAAATTTATAAATCACAAGTCAAAACTTCACTATAATTTTCGAAGCGTCTCGTCCTTTAAGAATATAATTTACCAATTTTTCTTTTAAATGCCTTTTTAATTATTTTTTTTAATTCCTTAATCAAAATTATGTACATAATTAACCTTTCATTAAACTCATAAATTCAATTGTAATACTATGTCGTATACGATAATATATTACTAAAATAGCAAGACCAATAGATGATTCCGCTGCAGCAACAGTCAAAATTAATAACGCAAAAATTTGACCAGTAATGTCATCTAAATAAAACGACGAATAAATTAAAAAAAAACTGATAGAAAGAAATAACATTTCTAATGACATTAGCATAATTAAGATATTTTTTTGATTTAAAAACATCCCAAAAAAACTAATAAAAAAAAGTGTGATAAAAACACTAAAACTAGTAATAAACATATAAACTATTTTTTTTTATTTTTTATTTGAAATAGTAGAATAACATAAATTTTTTTTATTCCAGCCACAGGTTCCCCTACAACTACCTTGTTACGACTTCACTCTAGTCTTCGCTTCACTCTAAAATTAATAAATTCTTCAAGTAAATTTGATTTCCATAGCGTGACGNGGCGGTGTGTACAAAATTCAAGAACAAATTCACCGTAACATTCTAATAAACGATTACTAGCAATTTCAGTTTTATATTTTCAAGTTTCAGAAAATAATTCATAATTATTCTTTTTTAATTTTATCTAAAAAATTTCTTTTTTTATTTTTATTTGGAAAGAATATTGTAGCACATGAAAGTAGACCAATTTATAAGGGTCATGAGGACTTGTCATCGTTTTCATTTTAATAAAATATCTTTATTTAATTATGTAAAATTATTTTAACACAAAAAAGTTTCGTCCGTTTATTGGAATAAACCAAACACTTCAAAGCACGGACTGACGACAGCCATGCAACACCTGATAACAAAAATTGGTAAGGTTTCACGCGTATTGTCAATTTAAACCACATGCTCCACTGCTTGTTTGAATTCCCGTCAATTCCTTTGAGTTTTAAACTTGCGATCGTAATACCCAGGCGAAATGTTTTACGTTAATTTTAATTGTTTTTTAAAAAAACAACATTCATAGTTCAGGGTATAGACTACAGGGGTATCTAATCCCTTTTGCTCCCTATACTTTAATTAAAAAGTGTCAGTTTTAAAATAGATTTCTGTATTCACCTTCGAAATTCTTTTAAATATCATCACATTTTACTGTTACACCTAAAATTCTGAAATCTTTTTATTTAAACTCAAGTAAATTTATTTAATAGTTATTTAGAAAAGAAACTATTTATTTAACTAAAAAAAATATACAATAATCTACAACCGAATAATTCTTTACGCCCAATAAATTTGAATAACACTTGCCCTTCTCGTTTTACCGCGGCTGCTGGCACGAAATTAGCCAGGACTAAAATATAAAATAGCATAAATCATTTTATATTTAATGTTTTACAATAAAAAATCTTCATCACATAATTGGTTTAACTGGATCAAGCTTTCACTCATTGTCCAATATTCTTCACTGCTGCCTAAATGTAGTCTGGACCATTTTTCAATTCCAATGTGGTTGATCATCCTCAAAGATCAACTAAAGATTATAAGCTAATTTGCTATTTTAATACAATTAATACTTAATCTTTTATAAACTTTTTCAAAAGAAGTTATTTTTATATTTTACTCACCCGTACGCTATATATATATATGATAACTTGCATGTGTAAAATTAACCAAAAGCATTCATTCGGAGCCAGGATCAAACTCTTTTTATT